GAGGCACGCTATCAAGATAACCCGGTTTACGAAGATTCTGATCTGGATACCCATCAAGATAATTGGAAATTAGGAAGACTGAAAGAAGAGAAAAAGAAAAGAATGAATAAAGAGATTGAAACAGCTTTTGTCTCTTTTCTTTTCGATTATAAACGATGGAATCGTCCATTACGATATATAAGAAATGATAAATTAGAAAATGCTTTACGTAATGAAATGTCACAATTTTTTTTTTTTACATGTACAAGTGATGGGAAACAAAGAATATCCTTTACATATCCGCCCAGTTTATCAACTTTTTCTGAAATGCTAGAACGAAGAATCTTTTTGTACATAATAGAAAAACTATATGACGAAGATCTTTATAAATCTTGGATTTATACTAATGAGAAAAAAAAGTGCAATTTGAACAATGAATTGAGAAGCCGAATCAAAATTATAGAAAAAAAAGAGAGATCCCCTAGTCTGGATATGCTTGAAAAAATAACCATATTATGTGATGATGAAAAAGGAAAAAAATGCTTGTCAAAAGCATATGATCCTTTTTTCAACGGACCCTATCGAGGAACGAGAAAAAAATCAGATTCACGTGCAATCATGAATACTTATACAGATACAGAAGATTTATTAGAATTTTTTTTTATAAATAAGATTCACGATCTACTTCTTAATGATTCCGTAGAACTTTACCATCAATCATTTTTGAATTGTACAGAAGAAAAAGGAATTGATTCAGAAAGTCAAACAAAATATTTGCAATTTGTATTTAATGTAATTACAACACATACAAAAGATCAAAAAAGAATGAAAAAAGAATCTATTGGAATTATAATAGAAGAAATAAGTAAAAGGGTCTCTCGATGGTCATACAAATTAACCGAGAATTTGGGAGAAGAGGAAGATGATGATGATGAAGAATATTATGAGATTCATTCAAGAAGAGCCAAACGTGTGATAATTTATAACGATAATGATCAGAATATCAATTCTATTTCTAATGATCAAAATGATGATCAGACGGAAGAGGGAGAGGTGGCTTTGATACGTTACTCACAACAATCGGATTTTCGTCGCAATCTAATCAAAGGATCTATGCGCGCTCAAAGACGTAAAACAGTTATTTTTGGCCTATTTCAAGTAAATATGCATTCCCCACTTTTTTTGGATCGTCTAGACAAAACATATTTTTTTTTGTCTTTTGATATCAACGAAATGAAGAATCTAATTTTTAGGAATTGGATGGACAGAAAACAAGAATTAGAATTAAAGATTTCCTATTTTGAAAATGAAGATAAAAAAGAAGAAAAGGAAAAAAAAGAACAGACAAAAATATCAGAAACTTGGGATGCCTTTATATTTACTCAAGTAATAAGAAGTTTGATGTTAGTAACCCAATCTTTTCTTAGAAAATACATTATATTGCCTTTATTAATAATAGTCAAAAACATTCTCCGTATGTTATTATTCCAAATTCCCGAGTGGGGCGAGGATTTTAAGGAATGGAATAGAGAAATGCATATTAAATGTACCTATAATGGTGTTCAATTATCAGAAAAAGAATTTCCCCAAGGTTGGTTAATAAACGGTATTCAGATAAAGATTCTATATCCTTTCTGTCTAAGACCTTGGATAAAATCTAAGGCACGATCTCATTATATAGATCTAATTAAAAAAAAAGAGAAAAAAACAAATTTTTGTTTTTTAACAGTCTGGGGACTGGAAGCGGAACTTCCCTTTGGTTCTCCCCGAAAACGACCTTTTTTTTTTGAACCTATTTATAAAGAACTCCAAAAAAGAAAAAAAAAGGTGAAAAATAAATTTTTACAAGTTCTCAAATCTTTAAATAAAAAAAGTAAATACTTTCAAAAAGTTAGAAAAGAAGAAACAAAAGGAGTCATCAAAATAGTTCGAGTTATCAACCTAATAATGAAAAAACTGGAGAATCAAAATAAGAAATTTAAATTGAGGAAAGAAAAAGTATATGAACCAAACAAAAACAAAAGAGATTTTAAAATAAATAATAAGATTCTTCACGAATTGTCCGTTCTAATTCGAACGACGAATCAGTTAAATTATTCACTAATAGAAAAAAGAATGAAAGATCTTTCTGATAAGACAATCAAAATAAGGAATCAAATTGAACGAACAGCAAAAGACAAGAAAAAAGAAGAAAGAGTTATAATTTATGATAAGGATTTCTCGGTATCACATAAACATATTTTGAAAATATTAAAAAGTAAAAATATCCGATTAATGCGTAAATCAAACTACTTTATCAAATCATTCATTGAAAAAATATACATAGATATTTTGTTATGTACCATTACCATTTCTAAGATCAATGCACAACTTTTCTTTGAATCAACAAAAAAGATCTTTAATAAATCCATTTACAACAATCAAGAAAAAGAAGAACAAGAAGGAATTGATGAAAAAAATAAAAATAGAATAATGAATTTTCTTTTAACTATAAAAAAGTTGTTTTTAAATACTGATAGCAATCAAAATTCCAATACTTATTTGAACTTATCTTCCCTGTCCCAAGCATATGTTTTTTACAAAATATCACAAAACCAATTACTTAATAAGTATCAATTGAGACATGTACTTAAATATCAATGGAGCTATCCTTTTTTTAAGGATAATATAAAAGATTATTTACGCGGAATATTTAATTATAAATCAAGACATAAGAAAATTCATATGTATGTAATGAACGAATGGAAAAACTGGTTAAAAGGTCATTATCAATACGATTTATCTCAAAAAAAAAGGTCTCGATTTGCACCTAATGAATGGCGGAATAGAATCAATAAACATTGTATGAATCAAAACAAAGAATCAAACCAATTGTATTTATATAAAAGATACCAATTCATTTATTCCATGAAAAAAAATGACTATGCAGCAAATTCATTTATGAGTCAAAAAGACAAATGGAAAAAACATTACAGATATGATCTTTTATCATATAAATACATAAGCCTCCCTAATTTATACATTTCTGGATCAACATTAGAAAAAAATGGGGACAAAGAAATTACATACCATTTAAATCATTTAAATGCATCGAAACCTGAATCATTTTATGTATTGGTAAGTATATCTAGCAATGATTATCTAGAAAAAAGATACCCTATTGATAGGGATATGAATTTGTATCAAAAATATTTTGATTGTAGAATTCTTCATCCTTATCTTTGTTTTATAAAAAATATTGAGATCCGGACCGATGCACATATTGGCATCAAGATTCAGAAAAATACTAAGACTGAAATTAACAATTTAAAAAAAATAGATAAAAAAGATATTTTTTATCCTACAATTCATCCAGAGATCAAACCATGCAATCAAAAAAGTTTCTTTTTTGATTGCATGGGAATGAATAAAGAAAGGTTATATGATATCGCATCAAATCATGATACTATATCCAATCTAGAAACTTGGTTCTTCCCAGAATTTGTGCTACTTTTTGATGTATATAAAATTCAACCTTGGATCATACCAATCAAATCACTCTTTTTTCATTTTTCTATAAATAAAAAAAGTAAAAACATTAACGTAAATCCAAAAAAATTCTCTAAGAAAAAAAAAGATAAAAAAGCTGTTGAAGAAGATTATACAATATTAGAAATAAAAAAGGATAGAAAAAAAGAACAATATAAGAGCAATAATGAAATGGAACTAGATCTCTTTTTGAAAAAATATTTCCTTTTTCAACTAAGATGGTCTGATCCCTTGAATAAGAAAATAATGAAAAATATCAGGGTATATTGTCTCCTACTTAGACTGATAAATCCAAAGGAAATTTCAATATCTTCGATTCAAAGAGGTGAAATAAATCTAGATGAAATACTAATTCAAAATAATCTAGTTCTTGCAGAATTGATAAGAAAGGGAATATTGATTATTGAATCAATTTTTCTATCTATACGAAGGGACAAAAAATTTATTATATATCAAACTATGGATATTTCATTGGTCAATAATAAGAAGCACAAAACAACTCAAAAATACACAAAAAAAAGATATATTGAGAAAGGACTTTTTGAAAAATCCATTGTGCGACACAACAACATATTTTTGAATAGAGACAAAAATCATTATGATTTACTTGTTCCTGAGAATATCTTATCTCCCAGACGTCGTAGAGAATTTCGAATTCGAATTTGTTTCAATTCTCGAAATTTTAATGTTGTGGATAGAAATCAAAGATTTTTCAATGAAAACAAAATAAGAAACTGCGGTCAATTTTTTAATGAGGACAAACTTATTAATACAAATTTCATTAAATTCAAATTATTTCTTTGGCCCAATTATCGATTAGAAGATGTAGCTTGTATAAATCGCTATTGGTTTGATACCAATAACAGCAGCCGTTTCAGTATGTCAAGAATACATATGTATTCACAATTCAGAATAAATTAAATTCCAATTTCCAATTGAAAAAATAAAAAAGGAATTATAGTGGATTTCCTACATATCGTGTAACATATTTGGTAGATGAAAACCTACACTGTGTAATATTCTAATACATGATGCTGATTTCATAGTGTATCAATTTTAACTAGGAAGAGCAGAATCCTTTTAAGTAAAAAGAAATTGTTTTCTTTCGTAAATACATATATGTTTTGTATATTTATATTTGATTCAAATATACAAAACATAAGCTACATAAATAAAAAACAAAGTAGTATATTAATGAATTCTTATACTAGATGAAAATAACTGGCATAATAAATATTATTATTTTTACTGATCAATAAAATTCATAGAAAAGAAAAATATAAATCTCAATTTATGGTCAAAGATTCATTCATCTCAGTTATTGCGCAAGAATAAAAAGAAGAAAATAGTAGGTCTGTTGAATTTCAAGTATTCCATTTCACCAGTAAGATACGGAGACTTACTTCACATTTAGAATTGCACAAAAGAGATTTTTTATCGCAAAGGGGTCTACGAATAATTCTGGGAAAACGTAAACGATTATTGACTTATTT